TAGAACAAGAGAGGAGAGCGAATAGCAGAGAAAAGATTATACAAAGCTCTCTACAAGTCATCTACACCTTCCTTTTATATATATTCTTTTTTATATATTTTATTTCATTAATTTTTCATTAATTGAATTTCGTTTGGTGATTAAGGGTAAGTTCCGTAAAAACCCCCGCTTTCTTTGAAATATCATGTACAGTTCCTGTAGGCTGAGCGCCCTTTTCAAGGAAATATAGAATAGCAGGAACATTTAAATAGGTTTGATTCTTTATCGGATCATAAAAACCCACTTTCCGAAGATCTCTTCCCTCTCGTCGGGATCGAACATCAATTGCAACGATTCGATAAATGGCTCATTGGGATAGATGAACAATACCCCCCCTAGAAACGTATAAGAAGTTTTCTCCTCGTACGGCTCAAGAAAATTGGAAATTATATCTATGTATAGAATAATAATGTCAAATATAGCCATAAAATCATCAAACCAACTAGACTATGATTTAAATACTTATTCTTTCCCCTACCGAAAAAAAAAAAAAAATTATTCGTATTCTAAATTTGTACCCTCATAACTCAAGTTGTATAACTCTCAAATAACTCAAGGAAACCTTTTAAGTATTTGATTTATTGAGTGGTCTCTAACCCCTTTTTGTCTGTCTCTTTTAGAATCTATTTTGATTCTGATCTAGTTGTTGAGACAATCGAAAATGGTATTTCCTTGTTCCAGGATCCTTTATCTTTGCCTTGAATCATTGGGTTTAGACATTACTTCGGTGATTTTGAATCGTTTCAAAATGGCAGCAACATACCCTTTTTTATGATTTCTTTCTATCAAAGAATCATATGACTGAGTGATTCTTGTGTAATACACTTTTGATTTGATCGAAAAAGTTTTACCAATTCAAAAAAAGTGACTTTTGAATTTTAAACTTGCTTGAATTGGATCCTTTCGATTTATATATGGAAAATTTATTTACAAATATATTTACGAAGTTGTCACAATTTATTGATTAATACTAACCCTAGATTCTTGCCTCCGAGAAATGAATCAATACTTTTTACTCGAGCTCCATCATGTACGATTTACATCACCCCCCCCCCAAAAAAAAATGAGAGTTCGAGTGAAACAGAAGAAACGATGTCGAGTCAAGAGCACTTTCATTCCTCTATAATTCCTGTATAATAAAAAAATGGTGGATGTAAGAACCCACAACGGATCGTGTCCTTCAAGTCGCACGTTGCTTTCTACCACATCGTTTTAAACGAAGTTTTACCATAACATTCCTTTAGTTTGGAACCAGTATGTAATTGATTCAATTATGGAATCATGAATAGTCATTGGTTCGGTCGGTACACAGTAATCTATACTTTTTCTTTCTATATGAAATATGAATGGCTAGGTTCTGACTAAGTCTCAGAACGAATTAAATTTAATCCCCAATACCCGATACATATATTTTATTTCGTTTTATTTATTTATTTAATATAATAAATATAAATATAATAAATATAAATACCACGAATAAAAAAAAATTCTTTTTGAATCTGCATCTTCAAGTAACTTGATAGTGATAGGACAAATTTACCAATTTCACACTTCTTCGAGTACTACGAACTCATAAGAAATCATCAAAAAGATTTAAGTGATTGAAAAATTTCCGGCTTCGAGATCATTATTTGAATAACATTCTAAAGTAAGGACCACATTCTAGCATCCTAGAATAAATCCATATTTGTATTAAAACATCAATGATTAAAAAACTAGATAGCTAAAAAATCCAATTTCTTTTTTTAATGAAATATGAAATAGTGGATAAAGACTGGTGTAAGGTAAGGTTGTTGTTTTTTCATACTGGCTGCTAAAATAGGAATCGAAATAACAATAATATGGGACCCCCATACAGATAGACTAAAAAACTTTTACTGAAAAAAATTGTTACTGAAAGGAATTATAGATATTCTAGGTTAAATATTTAATATTTAGGGATCACAAATAGATTCAATTACATCTGCGTGTTATTTGAACACGATTCAATTGGTGAAAAAGATATGATTCAGAGAAGAATTATTAAGAATCCTAATAAAACTTTTCCAATCCAATATTATACTCTTAATATTATACTCTTAAACAGAAGGGTATTTTAAAAGGCAATCTTTTTTCTGATATATAGCATTCATTATATATATTATAATGCTATAATTTATAATGCTATAATGGGTTGGGTGTGCTCTGGGACGGAAGGATTCGAACCTCCGAATAGCGGGACCAAAACCCGTTGCCTTACCACTTGGCTACGCCCCATTTCTATTCGACCCTAATAAACACTAATATTGGTATTGGTTGTTCGTCAACTCCAGCATAAATATCTATAAAATAGGTAGATTGTTGCTAGAATTTTAATACGGGTCGATATAGAATTAAACTGAATTTATTGATCATTGCATAGAATTCAATTAAGATATTGTATGAAAGTATGATTTAATCTATTCTCTTTTGATTTGAGAATTGAAGGATTTTTGATTGGGGGAGTTCAAAGAAGGTTTTGGGGGTCTATCTTATTTAGTTTTATTCATTTTCCCTTCTATCAATAACTCAACTTATTAATAACTCAATCAAAATAAATACAATTATCTTCAATAACAAAAATAACAAAATGTTTGTTATGCTTAATATATTTAATTTGATCTGGATCTGTCTTAATTCTGCCCTTTGTTCAAGCGGTTTTTTCGTTGCCAAATTACCGGAGGCCTACGCTTTTTTGAATCCAATCGTAGATATTATGCCAGTAATACCTGTGCTATTTTTGCTCTTAGCTTTTGTTTGGCAAGCTGCTGTAAGTTTTCGATGAGATCTTTAATAATGTCCTAGGCAAATCCATGATTGATTCGAAAAAAAAAAAATTCTAACATAACACTTGATAAGATTAGATAAGTTTTAGAGTATGAACTCCCGATTCAAATATTGGAATTCTTGTACAGCCGCGCTAAATCTGGATCAACCCATTTCCTTATTCTGACCTTTTTCCGTTGAAAGACCTTATTGGAGTACTCACAATGTCTAATTGTGGGTATGAAAGAAAATTTTTGGTAATGAAAAACTCCACTTTTATTAAAAATATTACAAATGCATTTTTTGATAATTTCGTTTTCTATTTCTAAAAAAAAAAACTTTATTTCTTGGTGTCAAAATACAAAATAAAAATAGTAGGGTATGCGGTCTAAAATAAAAATAGCGAATCTATTCTCTTTTTTCCTAAAAAAGAATTTTGGAGATTGTGTAATGCTTACTCTCAAACTATTTGTTTACACGGTAGTAATATTCTTTGTTTCTCTCTTTATCTTCGGATTCCTATCTAATGATCCAGGGCGTAATCCCGGACGTGAAGAATAAAAAAGAAATAAGGTTTTTCTTCCTTGATTTTAAAACATTCTTAGCTTAGTAGGATTTTATCTATTCCAATCGGACTCGCGAGAAATTCGAAAGAAAATAAAAAGGTATCGATGAAAACGGAAAGAGAGGGATTCGAACCCTCGGTACGAAAAACTCGTACAACGGATTAGCAATCCGACGCTTTAGTCCACTCAGCCATCTCTCCCCCAATTGAAAGGGGTTAATTACTATGTTACATCACAAAAAAAAGGCTTGAAAAAAAGCCCTTATTTTTTCTTTTCTTCATTTTTATTTGTTTTATATTTGTTTTAATTATTTAGTGTTTATATATTTCTTTTTATGTATTATTTATATGTTACTATATCATATATTTTTTTTATATATTAATACATATTATATTAATATATGTTATTTTTAATATATGTTATTTTTGTATGTTAATATATATGTTATATTAGATTTGTTAGATTATTAGAATTTTAGATTATTAGAATTCTGTATTTTCTATTTTTCTATTTCTTTTTTGAGTATTTTTTATTATTTTATTCATTTTATTTTATTATATATTCTATTATGTGTAATATAGAACAGATATAATAAATTATACAATAGATATAGAATGATAATCATATAAAACTAAATTCCATTTAGTTTAGATAAAATAAAAGCATTTATGTTTATATTTTATGTAAAAAATATGAATATATTTATATGTTTATATAAAAAAATATGAATATATAAAGAAGAATATATAAAGAATATAAAGAAAGGGCTTGAAAGAGATATCACCAATCCAACCTACAATAGTTCAATACATAAATCCAATATAAATTATAAATGAAATAAATAAAAAAAATCCAATAGAAATAAAATCTAGAAACGGAATCTGTATTTGTTGATATATTTAATATAGATTTGTTTAATTAATATATGTTTAATATATAAATTCCATATAATATAGAAATCGAAAAAAGACAAAATAATAAAAAAAAAAAACTCTTTGATTTCGTCCGAAAGGGCCTTTTATTTCCACGGCTTGGCCTGGTCAGTACCTAGCCGGGCCGGGCCTTTTTTGTTCAATCGTAATAAAACTTTGTATTTTATTTGAAAACAATTCATTTGAAAACAAAAAGGCTTGTTATTGAAACAACAAAAGTCATAAAAAGAACAATTTAGGTATAGAATCAAAGCGTGATTTCCTATTTTAATTTCTTATCTTCTTTATTTTTTTTTTGGCTTAAATTAAGTAGTTTTGTCGAGACCTATCTGTCGAAAACCTCCAGAAAAAGAAAACACTTCTTATTTTATTTAGTTATTTTTGAGTTATTTATTATTTGAATAAATGAATAAATAAGTCCTCTTTTTCTACTCTCATTAGGTCCTCTAACAAAACACGTCAAGGCTCTCATTTTAATGATTCTTTTATGATCCTATCTTTTGATTACGCCCGAGTTTCTTGTTCGACAAAAAGTCCATTTATATACAATAATCGGATTGGAGCGGGTATAGTTTAGTGGTAAAAGTGTGATTCGTTCTATTAACCCCCAAATAGTTAAGGGGTCCTCGGTTTGATTAATATTCCATTCCGATCAAAAACTTTTTTTCTTAAAAGGATT